TTTTTTTGGTTCTCGCGAAGTATCTTTCCTTGCTACAGCTGATAAAAATCGTTACTTTGGACGATGCATATGTAGAAAGCCTTTTTTTCTAGTATTTACTAGACGATTTGATCTCTTTTTCCTTCTTTCTATAGTGAAGATAGTCGCACGTAATGACAGATCACAGCCATATTATTAAAAGCTTGTGGTAAAAATGGATTTCGTTCTAGTGCCCGGAAATAATATTCCAAAGCTTTTGTATGCTCTCCGTTGCTTGTGTGTATAAGACCTATGTTATAGAGTATATAACTTCTATCATAGGGATCAATTTCTGGTCGCGTAGCTTCATAATAATTCTGTAAAGCTTCTGCATAATTTCCTTCGGATTGAGCCGACATCCGTTACGGTCGTTCATTCTTGTAAAAGAATCTCCGTTACAGAACCGTACGTGAGATTTTCATCTCATACGGCTCCTCCCTTCTGTGCATAGTACTAAAGGTAATAATTCATGTAATCAAAATTTAACTATTCTCATTATGAACTGACAGGAGCTGGTATTTTTACAAGAAATTTCTAACCAGCCTTCCCACAAGAGGTTTTTTCTTACCACCAATCGTATTAGTGATAGATAGAAATGGTAACTCCAACAATTTCTTTGTACTCAACGCTTACGATTTCCAGGAATTAGTCACTTCAACGGTCTTTGATGGTTATACGGGTACCCAAAGCACGAATGAGATGGATCTTAGTTTTCCCAACCATTCTTGTTAGTCCCGATACCGATAAGGAAAAGGGTTATTTATAACAAAGTTTTCGTGTTGTTGATTCCTAGGTGTAGTGCTTTTTCCACAATGCCACCTATGGATACTAATTAAGTAGGATTGACCTCCAATAAAGAACCTATAGATGTAACCTTTCGCTCAATACTAAAATCGATAATTGAAGCATCTAAGGCTGCATCAATCGAGGATACACGACAGAAGGAATTGCTCTATCTCTAAACTTCACCTTCACCAAGCGTAGGTTTCTTTCACTAATTTGTTTTTTTATATTCCTAACTACGTTCTTTTTCTCGTAAAACTGAGGGGTAAAAAAACAAGAAAAGAATCAAATCGCACCATCTCCGTAATAGGTAAATGCCTTTTTTTCTCCTGAAGTTGTCGGAATTATTCGTAATAAGGTATTGGCTACAATTGAGGAGGTCTTATCAATAAAATTTCCATTTATTCGAGATCTAGGCATAATTATCAATTCATTCTATAATTATTTTCATTCCCCTTCGGGGAAAACGATCCCACAAAAAAAGGAATTGTACAGTACAAAATAACATAAAAACAGACTAATTGGAAAAACGTGGAGCACAAATTGTCCTCCCTTTTGACAAAGATGAAATGAAATAGTTGAATCAGATTATATTTCATTCCAATTTAGTAGTATACTATTACTATTTCATCTAAGTTTAATAACCAAGTTTCCTATGTATTGATTTTGATAACTCGATAAGTTTTTATTTGGTTATAAAAAGAAAAAAGAATTGAATAATCATTCCATGATAAAAAAATAAGGTAACCATCCTTTATTTTAATTATTTTAATTTTATTTTGTTTGCATAACGTATATGTGCCACGCCATACAGTTGAAATCAAAAAATGAATCGGACAATTCATGAATTTTGAATAGATCATGGGGTAGCTAATGAAAGAAGTTGCTGTTGATAAATATGAAATTGGAAAAAAACTTTTCTTCCTATGGAACCACCAGGCGGTCATACCTGTACTACAATTAAGATGAATGGCTCGCTACTTAATTCGGTTTTTGGTCAAGAATAAGATTCCGTAGGAGGGATGGCTGAGTGGTTCAAGGCGTAGCATTGGAACTGCTATGTGAACTTTTGTTTACCGAGGGTTCGAATCCCTCTCTCTCCTTTTCTTTTCATTTATCAACGTTACGTATCAAATCAAATAATAATTGATATCATTATTCTAACAGTCCTTATTTGATAGAGATTCTCTATCCCTAATTAGAGCCTGTGATACGTAAAATACAAATAGAGATATTGTATTGATATTGAAAAGAAGAAAAAGAATCCTATTTATTGTCGATCCATTTTTGATATGTGAATGAGACAAGGTACTCTATTTACTTCAGAGAAGGGGGTAAAAATTGTATGAACCTTGCTTTTTTTATTTTCGTTAGAATCAAGTTTGACGGGAATAATATTCTACGACCAACAACTCATTTATTTTCAAACCGATCGATTTATTATCTATGATTTGATTTACAAATCCTTTATATTGTAAGGAATCAATAGTCAAATGGTTTGGCAATTCCCCGCGGGGGGATGAAACAAGATAATTTTGAATCAGAGCTTTCGATCTTTCTTTATCCTTCGTAGTAATAATATCTCGGGGTTTGCAACGATAACTTGGTATATCTACTATACGACCATTAACTAAAATATGTCTATGGTTAACTAATTGTCTGGCTCCAGGAATGGTCGAAGCCATACCTAATCGAAAAAGGATGTTATCCAAACGCATCTCGAGTAGTTGTAGTAAAACCTGACCTGTTGACCCTTTGGCTTTTCCAGCAATATGCACATATTTAAGTAATTGTCGCTCTGCCAGACCATAATGAAAACGCAATTTCTGTTTTTCTTCTAAACGAATACGATATTGTGATCTTTTTCCCGAGCGCAATTGGGTTTGAAGATAACTTCCGGATCTGGGGCTTTTACTAGTTAGTCCCGGTAAAGACCCCAGACGGCGTATTTTTTTGAAACGAGGTCCTCGGTAACGAGACATATAAATAAAGGCTCCCTTTTTGATTCACTTTCATTTGAAAAAAAAAATTATAATTATAATATTATATAAATCTAAAATTAAAATATAAAAAAATATTATAAATATTATAAAATATATAAAATAAATTCAGACTGAACTAAAGGATCAGCAAAGCAAAACACAATCTACTGAAGTATTACAAAGCAGAATGAAATAAATTTTATCAATATTTTGATTTTTTGTATATATAATATAGTGAAGTTCAAGCGAAGGCTACCTTTTCAAATTTCTTCTGTAAAGATATAGTTAACTTTTTTTATTCATAGCTATAGCTGCAAGTTACCATGACATAATAACTCGACATTTAGAGAAAGCGAGAGTAGATATTTTCAATCATGCAAAGAAAAAGAGCCGGCTATCGGAATCGAACCGATGACCATCGCATTACAAATGCGATGCTCTAACCTCTGAGCTAAGCGGGCGGATATAAGATCAATAGTGTATAGGAAACTCTCGGATCTTAGCTATTACCTGGTGATTCTTCTTTTTTTTTTTTCATTTATTGATTATTTAAATTTCTTCTCTATTTCTATTCTTATTTATTCTATTTATAGTTATTAGTTATAGATTTTAGATTCTATATTAGAAAATAGAAAATAAAAATCTTTAGATTCTTTATATCTAGATATTATATCTAGATATATAAATAGAAATTAAATTCCATATTCATATTATCCTATTAATCAAATTATCATATTATAATTTCTAATTAAAAATTTTTAAAATAAAATAATTCTAAATATTAAATAATAGAAAATCTAAAAAAATAGAATTTCGAATTAAATTCTTACTATTTTGAATATGATATGATTAATATGAAGATGAATATGAAATAAAGATGGATATGAAATCAATACAATAAATACAATCTTAAATTAAATCTTCACTTCAATAATATTAATATGATTATTTTATGATAATTAAAATCATATTATGAATAATGAATAATTCATTTATTCTCATTCTAATGGTGTAACTAAAAAACTATACTATAAATCTAAATCTAAATTTCACATAAAGAAACTATCTATATCCTAATAGATAAATAGTGAAAAACTAAATAGAATCATATTCTATTTATTTCTATTCGAATAATGTAAATCCATGACTAAAACTGATAGAAACTTGTATTCTATCATTATACACAAGAGGACGAATTGTTAAAAAAAAAAAAATAAATAAATATCGAGCGTTCTACTATTTTGAATTCCGCTATAAAAAAGAAGGGGGAGTCAAGGCATAGATATATGTGGGATATATTTATCTATATTGAATTGCGGATACATCAATGATAGAATAATTTCGGATTGAAACAAATAGGGTTCATCCAATAGAGATGAAATGATAGAATGGAAGACGGCCAAAAAAATAAAATAGCAGCATACACTTTTTCGATACAAGAATCCTTACCTAATGAATTCAACAGTTCCAAGATCAATGAAAGAGGTGTATGGAATTACAATTAGATCCTTGTATCATATCAAATATCAAAGCAAAGGGGGATATGGCGAAATTGGTAGACGCTACGGACTTGATTGGATTGAGCCTTGGTATGGAAACCTTGCTAAGTGGTAACTTCCAAATTCAGAGAAACCCTGGAACTAAAAATGGGCAATCCTGAGCCAAATCTTTATAAAAAATGGAAAATTAGAATAAAAAGGGATAGGTGCAGAGACTCAATGGAAGCTGTTCTAACGAATGAAATTGACTACGTTACGTTAGTAGCAAAAATCCTTCTATCAAATGATAGAAATGACAGTAAAGGATAAGCTTATATACCTAATACATACTGACATAGGAAAGATTAATCACAACCCTCTATTTCGATATTTAGATTCATTCTATATTAATTAGAATGATAGAGATCAAATAATCATTCTAAAGATCAAAAAATCTATGAAAAAAGGAAGAGTTATTCTGAATCCATTCCCATTTTCCAATTGAAGTTTAAATTGAAATAGAATTCGAATATTCATTGATCAAATGATTAATTCCAGAGTTTCATAGATCTTTTGAAAATTAATCGGACGAGAATAAAGAGAGAGTCCCATTTTACATGTCAATACCGACAACAATGAAATTTATAGTAAGAGGAAAATCCGTCGACTTTAAAAATCGTGAGGGTTCAAGTCCCTCTATCCCCAAGAAAAGCCCATTTTACCTCCTCTTATTTCTTTATCTTCTTTTTTTTTTTCATCAATGGTTCAGTTCAACCAAAATTCAATATCTTTCTCATTTCATTCACTCTGTTCTTTCACAAACGGATCCGAATAGAAATCCTCGTTTCTTCTTCCAATCCAATTTCATTTTTATAGATTCAAGGAATCCCCGTTATTGAGTCATTCACAGTCCATATCATTATCCTTACATTTACAATACAAAGAAAGTCTTCTTTTTGTTTTGAAGATCTAAGAAATTGAGGAGCTAGGTACAATTTGTTAAGACTTTTTTAGTTCTTTTCATTGACATAGATACAAGTACTCCGCTAGGATGATGCACAGGAAATGGTCGGGATAGCTCAGTTGGTAGAGCAGAGGACTGAAAATCCTCGTGTCACCAGTTCAAATCTGGTTCCTGACACGTGAATAATGTATCGGATAAATATTAATACCTCATACAAATGAAATTCATTGATACGGATCGGGATACATATTCTTTACTTTCCTTTTAATTTTTATTTTTTTCCTCTCTGTTCATACTTTGATCTTATTTAAATTTTAAATAGGATGTTAAATTTTCGTATATATCTCAAATTTCATAAAAAAATTAGATAAAAAGATTCAGAGTGAAAGGATAAGAATAGAAAGGATGTTTTTCAGACACAGTACAAATCAACCCCAATTCCTTTCATTTTTCATTTCTGCATTTCGTCTCTTCCGTCTTTTTTTTTTTTTTTCATATTTTTTTTTTCTCACTCTTGCTCAATTTCCGGCGCCCCCCCCTAAGTGATGTGCGCGATACAAAGTTCATGGTACAGAACTCTTTTAAGTCATCCTAGTTTTTCTGCTCATACAAAATGTATATGATATCTTTCCAATTGGGGAATATCAATGAGAACCTCTTTTTTTAGCCACCCTCATATGAATTAAAGTCCAGTTACTCTGTTTCATCTAGAAGGGAATGTAAAAATGTTCTTTGATTGAAATGAAATCTGGAGTCGTGTCGTATAAGTACTTATCATTCAAAGAGCATCTTGTATTTCATAGAAATTGGGAGTGGAGCAATATAGTCTTTACGTAAGGACCAGCCTATCCAATTTTCAGGCATCAAGATACGTTTAAGGCGAGGATGATTCTCATAAGAAATTCCCAACATATCATAAGATTCCCGTTCCTGAAAATCCGTACTTCTCCAAATCCAGAAAACGGACGGGGTTCGAGAATTACTCCTGGGGGCAAATACTTTTATGCATACCTCCTCTGGTTTATCTATACCATAACGTATTTTCGTAAGGTGATACACACTAGCTAAAAATCCGTCTGGTGCTACATCATAGGCACACGAGCGTAAATAATTGTAACCATATACCATATACATATAAAATGACAGCAATTGAGTCCCAATCTTTGGTTTTTTTTTGTAAAGTCTCTATTCTTCGGCAATCAAAGCCTAAAGATCTATGAACTAGCTCATTCTTGACTAGCCAATCATATAAACGAATTTGCATCTCCTTCATCTCTACCACATTTTTCTTTGTATCAATACTTCACATTGACAATGAAATTGTTAAAGACTGACCCGCTCTTTCTTATTCTGCACAAAGGAACCCTGCCTGATTAACTAATTCGTAAGAAGATACTGACCCTTTGGACTTTAAATCTTTTTAAAATTAAAATCTAAAAGGTATCTCTGAAGTAGATGGTAATTGATAGAGTAATCCTTGATTATAATTTCCAGTATTTAGTACTGTGTCGAAGGTAAACCTTGTGATTAGTAGTAAAACATCGATTCTCCTGTTGATACACAGTTCTATCTTCAACTTCAAAGATTTTTTGAGATATCTTCTTACGAAGTTTCGTTATAACATCTATAAAAGAATCTTCCTTATAGTAAAGAAAAAATTATAAATAAATTCAATAAAATTTAAAATAATAATCATTAAGAATTCAATATCAATAGAATATGATAATATTATTACTATATTTTTATTAGTATAACTATAATAGTATAGTTATATTTAATTTTTAATTTTATGGAATCATGAACGTTCGGCATAATATAGGATCCCTCTAATAATCTTCTCCTAATAGTCTAATAGAAAGAATCACACATTATCGAGCAATTCGACAGACCAAATTCCCAAACCCGCTCAACTCTTAGAATATAGAAGGAGGAGCCTTGATGGATGTAGGGCTAATTAATTAGCCCTACATTATCTTTGAAACAAATTTAAAATTGAAAGAATCTAAGAATCTATTAGGTTTGTTGTTCAGCCAAAAACTGATTATCCACAAATACTCAAGATCAAGAAAAGAATAGGTCCTAGATCCATGCGACTTAGGATTGGATTTGCTTGGGTCAGGTTGAAGTCTTTAGACAGTATTCTTTCATGATTTTAATTTCATAAATTGACTGGGTTTGGGTATACCAAACCCCAAAAAAGTGTATAAATAACTCTTTGATCATGGGCAATAAAAGAGGAAAAAGTAATTCATTCATGAAAATGGATAAAGAAATA